TTGCGTTGACTCTTTTCAACAAACCATAAAGACATTGGAACTTTATATTTAATTTTTGGAATGTGATGTGGTCTTGTCGGTACAGGACTTAGTCTTTTAATTCGTTTCGAGTTAGGAACCTCTGGAGCATTTTTAGGGGATGATCATTTTTATAATGTTATTGTAACTGCCCATGCTTTTGTTATAATTTTCTTTATAGTAATACCTTTAATAATTGGAGGTTTTGGTAACTGAATAGTGCCTATCCTTATTGGAGCCCCTGATATAAGTTTCCCTCGTATAAATAATATGAGTTTCTGGTTGCTCCCACCTTCTTTTGTTTTTCTTCTATCTTCTAGCCTCGTAGAAGGAGGTGCTGGAACAGGATGAACAGTATACCCTCCTCTAAGGGGACCTATTGGTCATGGAGGTGCATCCGTGGACTTAGCAATTTTTTCTTTACACTTAGCAGGGATGTCATCTATTCTGGGTGCGGTAAACTTTATTACAACTATCTTTAATATACGATCCCCAGGAATAACAATGGAACGATTAAGTTTATTTGTATGATCAGTTCTTGTTACTGCATTCCTTTTACTTTTATCTTTACCTGTATTAGCAGGGGCTATTACTATACTCCTTACAGATCGTAATTTCAATACAAGGTTTTTCGATCCTGCTGGTGGGGGAGACCCTATTCTATACCAACATTTGTTTTGGTTTTTCGGACATCCTGAAGTGTATATTTTAATTTTACCTGGGTTCGGTATAATTTCTCACATCTTAAGTAACTTCTCCTCAAAGCCTGCATTTGGTACTTTGGGAATGATTTATGCTATGGTCTCTATTGGTCTTTTAGGGTTCATTGTATGGGCTCACCATATATTTACTGTAGGGATAGATGTAGATACTCGGGCTTACTTTACAGCTGCTACTATAGTAATTGCTGTACCTACAGGGATTAAGGTCTTTAGATGAATAATAACATTATATGGGACTCGAGGTCCTTATAGTGCTCCTATATATTGAGTTTTAGGTTTTATCTTTTTATTTACTCTTGGAGGGTTAACTGGTATTGTTTTATCAAATTCTAGCTTGGATATTGTTCTTCATGATACTTATTATGTAGTAGCCCATTTTCATTATGTGTTATCAATAGGGGCAGTATTTGCAATTTTTGCAGGATTTGTTTACTGATTTCCTGTAATATCGGGACTTACATTACACGAGCGTTGAGCTAAAGTTCATTTTTTGCTTATGTTTTTTGCAGTTAATATAACGTTCTTCCCTCAACACTTCTTAGGACTAGCAGGAATACCTCGTCGTTATTCTGATTATCCTGACGCTTATTATAAATGAAATCAAGTATCTTCATTTGGATCTCTCCTTTCTGTATTTGCTGTAATTATGTTTGTTTTTATGCTTTGAGAGGCATTACTTACTCAACGTTCAGTCTTATTTTCTGTTGCTCCAACTCTTTCCCGAGAGTGAGATTATTGTCTTCCTCCTGATTTTCATAGTAATACTGAAACTTCAGTTTCTCCACTTTAGTAGCGTTTTGTTATAGGGACGAAGTATTATGTACATTTTATTTACACTAAAAAAGATTCCAGATTGGAACGTTCCTAACTTAAAATATTTATATTTGTAGCTTATTTTCAGTTTAACAGAAATGGAGAGTCTAAGGTAAGTAAAGGTTTCTATCCTTTTTGCATAACGGATAAACTATAATTAATCTCTAATAAAGAGATTTCCCGAAAGTAGAAGATCTAAGCTAGCTCCCATTTTAGTTGGATAACCATTATGTTGAATTATAATATGAAGAAGTTAGCTTAGGGGTGAAAAACCTACAATTTTACTGATATCTGGATACTAAATAAAAGTATTAAGTACTTTACACAGCTATAGAGCATTAAGGCTTTATAGAATAAGAATCATTATTATATTTAATAATATAGCTAGGGCCAATAACCCTTGCTTATTTTATAAGTTAAAATTAATCTTGTTTGACATCTTTCTCCTGTTTAGTAGTAAGTTTAAACTAAAATAATCCATGGCAGCTGAGAATATTGTAGGAGATCTTCTAGAAAGATATTATAAGAAAGGAACTCGGCAAACCCGTGCCTTAACTGTTTACCAAAAACATAGTCTTAAGAAACTATTTAAGATAATGCCTGCCCAGTGCTTGTAGTAAACGGCCGCAGTACCTTGACTGTGCTAAGGTAGCATAATCAGTTGGCTTTTAAATGGAGTCGGGAATGAATGGATTTATAGGGCACCGCTGTCTCTTATATACTTTATTGAACTTACTAATTAGGTGAAAATGCCTAAAACTAGAAAAAAGACGAGAAGACCCTAGGAGTTTTGACAAATTTTTAAATAATTTAACTACTGTTTTTGTTGGGGCGACAAAGGATTAGATATACAACTTCCTTTAATCAATTTGCCGACTTTGTATGTGAAATTAAACTACCCTAGGGATAACAGCGTAATTCTTTTAGAGCTTGCGACCTCGATGTTGGACTAGGAATTCGTTTGGCTAGCCGCCAATTTGCATTGTTCTGTTCGAACTTAACTTCCTACATGATCTGAGTTCAGACCGGCGTAAGCCAGGTCAGATTCTATCTTTTTAATATTATTTTTAGTACGAAAGGAATTAAATAATTTACTTTGTATTAACTTGGCAGAATTAATGCGTCTGATTTAGATTCAGTTTATAGTATACTTACTAGTTGGCAATATACTTTATATAGAAGATCTAGTTTGCATCTAGAAAGAAACTTTTTGTTTTTTGCCATCAAAAACAGTTCCGGAGAATACTAACTTTGGAAGTTAGAGGATGACTAAAGTCATTTTTGAACGTGCTTATCAGTTTCCTTCTTTTATCCTTTTTTCTAAGAATGAGACTCTCAATATTTAAAGCTCCTAGAAGATTAGCAGCAGCCATTGTTTTTTTAAGGGGTTGTCTCGTTTCAATTATAGGAATAACTTCTAGACACTGGTTCTCCTATGTCTTATTTTTAGTTTACGTAGGAGGATTATTGGTAATATTTATCTATGTGTGTTTAGTTAGAAGAAACTTCCCGTTTAAACTGGACTTAAACCGAGGACTTTTTAGATTTGGCTTATCCTTAGTTCTTTTACTTAGAGTATCAAATCCTAATTTAAAATCAAGCTTAGGGGCTAACAGTTGACAATCTGGTTCTGAATTAATAGAAAGGTGAAATTTATCTTTATTCCTCTTTCTTACTGTATTATTATTAATTATATTATTAGTAGTGGTTCGGAGTAGAGGGAGATCAAGATTAAAAGTAGATGCTTAATACTAAATCGTTAAAATTTTCTGTTATTTTGTTTAGGCTTTTTACCTTGTCTTTCTGCTGCGGGATGGGAGCATTCTTGCTTGAAGACTCAATAATTTTAAGTGTGGAAATCTTTGAAATATCCAGTAGCAACTTCTCCTTTGATATAGTTTTTGATAAAACAAGTCTTAGCTTCGCCTCTGTAGTTATAATCATTTCTTCAAGAGTCTTTTCTTTTAGTTATAATTATATAAGAGAAGACCCTTTTAAAGAGCGATTCTTATGAATTTTACTAGCCTTTGTCGCCTCAATAAATCTTTTAATTTTTTCTGGAAGAGTATTTTTTTTATTTATCGGTTGAGATGGTTTAGGAATTACTTCATTCGCTTTAATTATTTACTATCAGAGATTTGATTCTTTAAGAGCAGGCTTTCAAACCTTAATAATTAATCGTATTGGAGATTCCTTAATTGTTCTCTCTACTTTTTTATTTGTGGTTTTAGGTCAGTTTAACTTTATTAGTTTACCTAACAATTATTGAGTTTTAGCTTTAGTACTAATTCTCCTTTTTGCAGGGTTATCTAAGTCGGCTCAATACCCTTTCAGGTCTTGGCTACCTGCTGCGATGGCAGCTCCTACTCCAGTTAGTGCTTTAGTTCATTCATCTACCTTAGTAACAGCAGGAATTTTTTTAATCATTCGACTTAGTTATTGAATCCCTTTATCTAGGGAAGGTTGTAGGGTTCTATTATTTTGTGGGGCTGTTACTTGTCTATTAGGAGGATGGTCAGCAACTTATGAAAATGATCTAAAGAAAATTATTGCTTTAAGAACTTTAAGGCAGTTAGGGGTAATGGTCTTTTGTTTAGGACTTGGGCTTCCTTTTTTATCATTATTTCATTTATATACTCACGCATTGTTTAAGGCTTTATTGTTCATTGCTGCTGGCCATATTTTAATGACTTCATTCGGGGCCCAGGATATCCGCCTCCTTGGGGGAGTAGGAATGTTAATACCCTTTACCAGTGTAGTTTTTGGTGTAAGAAGTTTCTGCCTAGTAGGGGCACCATTTCTAAGTGCTTTTTATTCCAAGCATATAATTCTGGAAAAAATATTTATATTAAGTAATTCAACTTTTAGGGTAGTATTAATGCTAGTGGCTACTTTTTTTACAGCGAAGTACGTTTCTCGGAGTATAAAATGTATTTTATGAAGAAAGTCAAACTATAGTGTCTTAAGTAAAAGAAACAACCTCTCTGTTATTTTACCTATAAGAGTTTTATCCATCGGGGCTATTTATAGAGGGAAATTCATTTTTTTAGTTGATTGCTCCAATTTAGAAATGTCTTATGTTAGGTCAACTTGAGGTAGTTTAATTAATTTAGTAACATTAGTAGGAGTAATTTTAGGATTATTTTCTAGCAGAGCCCCAAAAAACAACTTCTTCTTATCTAGTATGTTTTTTCTAACTCCAATAATCACTCTTAGATCTAAAATACTTTCACCTATATTAAAAAGTGTAGGCAGTTTAGATTATGGCTGATTAGAACCCTCTTATTTATTAAAATCAAGTATGTTCATTTCGGGGTCTAACTTGAGTTCTTTTTTTATGTGGCCTAATTACCATATATCTTTACTTCGGAGTGTAAGAGTTATAATTATACTTTTCTCTATTGCATATATATTTAATTTCTAGTGTTGTAACTTGCTTATGTGTGCTGCTTGGTGTAGCTTTTTTCACTCTCTTAGAGCGTAAAATTTTAGGATATGTTCAAATCCGGAAAGGTCCTAATAAGGTTAGAATTTGAGGAATTGCTCAACCTCTGGCAGATGCTGTTAAATTGTTTATTAAAGAAAAGACCCTTCCTCATGGAAGAAATCAAATTCTATTTTGGTTTGCACCTGCTCTTAGTTTAATCTTAGCTTTATGTGTATGGTACTTATATCCAAGAAGGTTCTCTTACGGCTCAGTTTGTTGAGGAATATTATTATTCTTCTGTATTACCGCCTTAAACGTGTACGGGGTCATGTTGGCAGGATGATCTTCAAATTCAAAATATGCTTTTCTAGGAAGTCTTCGTGCTGCCGCTCAAACTATCTCTTATGAAGTAAGAATACTACTTATTCTACTATTTTCTGCTTTAGTCCTAGTTTCCTCTAATTGAGAAGAAGTGTACTCAAAATATTTTCCTATTTTTATCTTAATACTACCTATAATGGTAGTTTGGTTTACGAGTACTATCGCCGAGACAAATCGAGCTCCATTTGATTTTGCTGAGGGGGAGTCAGAACTTGTCTCTGGTTTTAATATTGAATATGGTGGGGGCTTATTCGCTTTACTTTTTTTAGCAGAGTATGCTAATATTCTATTTATGTCGGTTGTAACAAGAGTCTGATTCTTCAGAAGTGCATTTCTAGGGGCATTATCTTTAACTATTAAAAGGTTTCTTTTTGCTAGGCTATTCCTATTGGTTCGTAGAGCTTACCCTCGTTATCGTTATGACTTATTAATAATGTTGTGTTGAAAATCTTTCCTACCTTTTTCTCTAGCGGCCCTATCTTTGATTTCCTTATCAAAAATCTTGTGAAATTATAGGTTATTAGACCATCGACCTTCAAAGTCGAAAGAGGAAATTTTCCTAATTTTGTATTTTGGTGGCTGAAATTAAGGCGATAGACTGTAAATCTTTTTATGACTTTTTGTCCCAAAACTATTTGTGGGTTGGCCCACTCAATGTTTATAGTTTTATTGCTTTTTGTTAGTGGAATAATTTGTTTGTTTGGAGGTGTGGGTGCCTTTTTCTTATATCAAGTACACACTCTTAATATTCTACTAAGTTTAGAGGCAGTGATATTAAGAATTTTGATTATTCTTTATACATATAGTTCATTTAGTGGTGCCCCTAGATTTTCATTCTTAGTGCTACTTACTTTTGCTGCATGTGAGGCTGCTTTAGGTTTATCTTTAATAGTAAGTATGCTCCGGCTTTGGGGTAATGATTATATTAACTCTCTAGGTTCTATAAAGTTTTATTGCATAAACTTCGTCAAATAAATCCTTTAGAACAATTAGGTGGTTTACCAAGTCCTGTGAGAATTTCCATTTGGTGAAATGGAGGATCTATTTTAGGTCTTTTACTCGGTCTACAAATTGTAACTGGTCTTTTTTTATCAATACATTATACTGCTGACTTAGTTAACACTTTTTCTTCTGTAATTCATATTGTTCGAGATACTCCTGGAGGTTGACTTTTCCGGAATTTCCATGCCAATGGTGCCTCCTTATTTTTTGTCTTTATTTATTTACATATAGCTCGTGGCCTTTACTACCAAAGATATATAACGCAACCACGGTCTTGGTTAGTAGGAGTAACAATTTTCATTGTTAGAATAGCAACTGCCTTTTTAGGATATGTTCTTCCTTGAGGTCAAATGAGATTTTGAGGTGCTACAGTTATTACTAATTTACTATCTGCCATTCCTTATTTAGGTCCTTCTATTGTAGAATGAGTTTGAGGCGGGTTTTCTGTTGGGCAGTCAACTTTAAATCGTTTTTTTTCTTTACATTTTATTCTTCCCTTCTTAATTGGTGGGTTAAGAGCTTTACATATTATTTTTCTTCATGAAAAGGGTTCAACAAGTCCTATTGGTGATCTAAACCATATTAGAAAAACCACTTTCCACCCTTATTACTCGTGAAAAGATTTAGTAGGATTTTTAATTCTAGGTTTCGTAATTGTTACTTTAGGATTTTTCTATCCTACAATTCTGGGTGACCCTGAAAACTTCATTCCTGCTAATCCTATAGTAACTCCTGTTCACATTCAGCCAGAGTGGTATTTCTTATTTGCGTACGCAATTTTACGTTCGATTCCGTCTAAGTTAGGGGGGGTTGTAGCTTTAGGAATATCAGTGGCGATTTTTTATTTTTTACCTTTAGGTCGTGGAAAAATGGCCATACCTGCTGCCTTCACACCACCATATCAAGTTACGTTCTGATTTTTTATTGTATTTTTCATTTTATTAACATGATTAGGAGCATGTCCTATTGAAGAGCCTTATATATCATTGGCTGTTCCTTTAACTTTCATTTATTTCGCCTGATTCATTCTCTTCATTAGTGTTCCTTCTATATGAAAGAAATTTATTAGTTGTTAATCTAGTTTAAAAAATATTAACTTGTCGAGTTAAAGATGCATATTAATGCGATTAATTAAGAAAGTAGCTTAATTTAAAGCTAGGCATTGAAGATGCCTCCATAGGACTATCCTCTTTCTTGTTGAGTTTTTGAGGCCAATTAAATTTAATAGATCCAGGTTCTCCTGTGCAAGGAGAAATATTACTTTTCCATGACCATGCAATAGTCCTTCTGATTGGAATTTTTACTTTTGTGGGGTTTTTAGGAGTAAAATTATCTTTTAACAAATTCACCTCACGGAATATTTTAGAAGCACAGCAGTTAGAGACGATTTGGACTATCGTTCCCGCTTTAACGTTAATTTGGTTGGCATTACCTAGTCTACGATTATTGTATTTATTAGATGAGCAATCAAGCTCAGGTATTATTTTGAAGAGGACTGCACATCAATGATATTGAAGTTATGAAATTCCTATATCAGAAAGAGTCTCTTTTGATTCATATATAATTCCTGAATCTGATCTTAATCCTGGGGACTATCGTTTATTAGAAGTGGACAACCGAGCTACGCTTCCTTACCAGATAGAAACTATAGTAATCACGACGTCTGCAGATGTTCTTCATTCTTTTGCTTTACCTAGAATAGGGTTAAAAATAGACGCAGTTCCTGGACGTCTTAATACTATGAGAATATTTGTAGAAAAGCCTGGAGTGTATTACGGGCAATGTTCAGAGATTTGTGGAGCTAATCATTCTTTTATGCCTATTGTTGTTGAGGCTATTAGTCTATTTGACTTTATTAAGTATTTAGAAACTGCAGAATAACTTTAGTTAGTATATTTGTACATTTACCTTCCAAGTAAAAAGTCTACTTAGTAGCCTAAAGACTGAAGACTAGGTTAAAAAAACCGAGGACTTGTGACGTCCTAAATTTACTTTGTAAGTTTCAGTTATTTTTTGGGCATCGCCCTCTAAGAAGCTCAAATCTTCTTGTGCCTAACACCGAAAAAATTTCTACATAAAGAAACTATGGTTTATATAAGATGCTTAAAATCTTCGCATTAATTCTGCCACTTTATGAGAAACTTTTAAATGCTTTCCTTTTTCTAGAGCTTCTTTCTATGAAGTTAGTAACATTAAAACTTGTACGAATTCTTATAATTACAATCACAAAAGCTAAATTTGTTAATAAAAAAGTAAATACTCCAATTATAGGACTTAGTTGTGGCAATCACACTGACCTAATAAGGCTTCCTTTTAATTAACAGTTAAATGCTGTAATCAGCTTCAGCGTGAGAGTAATAGTTTAATTAAAACAATAAGTTGCAAACTTATAATTGGCAATTGCCTTACTCATTAAGGGTGTTCTTCAGCATATAATTTAGTTAATAACGAAAAAATATAAGCTTGGACCACACATACAAACACTTCAAATAAAGTGTACCCTACATTTACTATTAGTAAAGGCAGTATTACAAATAAGTTTACCGAAGTAAGACAATTTGAAATTAAAGATATTACAATATGACCTGCACTAATATTAGCAATCAATCGTACTGTTAGTGTGAGAGGTCGAATTAAAGTTCTAACTGTCTCCACGAATACTAAAAAAGGAATTAATGCTCCTGGTGCACCCGCGGGCGCAAGATGAGCCGCTGATTCTTTAGGAAACTTTACTCATCCTGATAAAATTAATGCAAACCATAATGTTAAAGCCAAACTCCTAGCAGTTCATAAAGAACTAGTACTACTATAAGTTAAGGGGGTTAACCCAATAAAATTTATTTGAATTAAGAAAAACATTAATCTAAATAAAAATAATGGTAAGGGTAAAATTTTCTTCTGGTTGGTTTCTCTATTCTTTGATAAGGGGATCTTAGCTAAATTAATAGGATTAATATTTCATAGTTCACTTAAAAAAAATCTTGAGGTAATTGTGAGTGGGAGAATTCAAACAACGTAGCTTATTAGCCCAAATTGATTACAATCAAGAGATGAAAATAGGTCTACTATCATAAGCTTAGGAGAAATTTCTCAATTCTAAGGCCGAAACTTAGCGCAATCATTCGCTTCTAAACTAATCTATAGGCCTTTTGGCCACTTTTGTCACGAAAAGACAAGGTTATAACTTTAACTATAAAGACAGAGACAACTTCCGTTACCTCTACTATGTTACGACTTATCTCCTTTTTCAAGGAGAGTGACGGGCGATTTGTGCACAACTTTTTATAAAATTCAAATAATATTTATTTATACTTTACTTTTAGGTCCATCTTCCTTATAATCTTTCAGAATATATCCGAAAATAATAAATATTGTAACTCACCTTAAAGTCTTAATTATGGGCTGCACCATGGCCTGTCTTTCCTCTTTTGAGATTTGAAGATATCTTAAATACATTCTGTAGACGGCGGTATACAAACTCTTAAATTAAGTTCTGTTTTTTGTGGGTTGTCAATTACCTGGTAAGTTCCCCTAAAATTTAAAGCTGCCGCCATACTTTTTAAGTTTTAACTCTTTAGTCTTAGTGCTTAGGGTGAATTTTTACTCTTTATAGTAGGGTATCTAATCCTAGTTTATATAGCGAGTTTAGATTTTGTATTAGTAAAACAAAATTCTAACGAGTATCTATTTCACTTGAATACTAATTATTCTTTACTAAAATCTTCCTAACTTTCATTACTATATGATTAGGTATGACCGCGGCTGCTGGCACCTAATTTGCCCCATAATGAACATAATTAAATTAATATTTCTATTATTTGTTTAATATTTTTAGCTGGGTTAATTTCTCGTAAAACTACCATGCATAATTTAGTTATTAGTAATGATATTATCAAAGTAAAGTAACTCAAAGGAAGATTTCCTCTATTGTTGGGTTATGAGCCCAATAGCTTTTTTAGCTTACCCTTTGAATTATTGGCTAATTCAGTCTAAAGCCCCCTCATTTCATTCATGAAACATACCAAACAAGAGAATGGCAATAAAGGCCAGGACTACTATTAGAACATTTACTGACCTTGAGGAATAAAAAGCACTTAAAACAGGAAATAGTAATGCTACTTCAACATCAAAAATTAAAAATAAAACTACTAATAGAAAAAAACGAGTTGAGAATGGGGTGCGTATTTTGCTTAAAGGATCAAATCCACACTCAAATGGAGTCAACTTCTCCTCAATCCCACTTTCAATACTAAAATATGTTAAAGAATAAACTACTAATAAAGCTGCAGATAGTAGTATACCAAAAATTAAGACTGAAAAAAACAATCTAGTGGTTTCACTAGGTGATCAGGCTGATCTAGAAAGGTTTTCAAAACCCTTATGTACAAAAACTAAAAAGGATATAATTGAAGCTGCTAACTTTAATTAGGGGGAATAGCTCCTCCCCTTTTTTCTTGCTTTCTATTATTTATGGAGTCATTAGTTTAGGTTTTATTTTTTATTGGGGTAGGAGCATTGTCTGCTTTAGTATATTATGTTGTATATGTATTATTCTAATATCGCATAGCTTTTCTTGTTCTCTTAATATATTCTTCAATATAAGACCGCTTTCAAGATTTATACTTATATTAAGAGTCGTCTTGTGCATTTTATCTTTAATCAGGACTCCAAACAGAAAATCTTATAGATACCAGTGTACAATCTCTCTCTTAGGTGGCTTTTTGGCTCTGGCATTTAGTTCTTCAAATATAATTAATTTTTATATTTGGTTTGAGGCCTCACTAATTCCTACTTTAATTTTAATTATCTGTTGAGGATACCAACCTGAGCGTTTACAAGCAGGAAGTTATATAATATTATATACTGTTGCTGCATCTTTGCCTTTATTATTAATTCTAATTTGGCGATGCGTAGACGCTGGGTCAATAAATATTTTTGTTATAGGAAACAGTTCTCCTCAAATTTTAGCCAGAGTCTTAATTTTCGTATATGGAGCATTTTTAGTAAAGCTTCCTATATATAGAGTTCACCTGTGGTTACCTAAAGCTCATGTAGAGGCCCCTCTCGCTGGGTCAATAATTCTGGCGGGTATTTTACTAAAATTAGGTGGCTTTGGATTGTTTCAAATAAATAAATGTTTTTCTCTTTTATCTAGATATAGAACCTCATTTATTATTACGTGTATAAGTTTATGAGGTGGCCTTCTAGCAGTTATAGTGTGCTTACGCCAAGTAGATGTGAAATCCTATGTAGCTTATTCTAGGGTGGGACATATAGGACTAGTTTCAGCAGGAGTGATTATAGATCGAACCTGAGGGGTAAGCAGTGCTCTTATTACTATAATTGCACATGGATTTGCTTCCTCAGCGCTATTTTGCCTTGCCTTTTTTAGCTATAGAAAAAGGCATTCTCGTGCTATGCCTTACATAAAAGGAATATTAAAACTGTATCCAATTCTATCTTTTTGGTGGTTTATCTTTTGCTGTATCAATATGGCTGCGCCACCCACTATTAATTTATTAGGAGAAATACTTATTATCCCCTCTGCATGATTTTCCTTTTGAGGTCTAGCTGTGGTGTTAACTATTATAGTGTTTATAAGTGCCTCTTATAATATATATTTATATTCTAGTATTAATCATGGGGATGGTTCTTTTTATTTAACAAGAGGTACTAATCTTAACTGTTCCGAGGGAATTTGTCTTATTTCTCATTTTGTTCCCCTTCTAATTATTTTTAAATTCCTCAATATTTCTTATTTATAATAGTAATCTATTATTCGGAAGGGAGTGCCCATCTCTGAATTACAAAATCAATGCTTTAATTAAGCTATTCCGAAAAGATCCTCACCAGTAGATGCTTACATATAAAAATAATCAGACTACATCTACAAAATGTCAATACCAGGCAGCACTAAGAAAGCCAATGTGGTGTGCTTTATCAAAATGTATAAAAAGTAGGCGGAAAAAGGTAACTCTAATAAAAGTCGCTCCTACTAGTACGTGTAAACCATGGAATCCAGTAGCTAAAAAGAAGGTAGTACCATATACCCTATCTGCAATAGAAAAACTAGTTTCCGCATATTCTCCATATTGGAGATAGACGAAATAAAAACCTAGAACTAGAGTTATAAATATTCCCTGGATAGCTCTTTTATGGTCTGCTTCTTCAATTCTATGATGGGCTCATGTAATACTCACTCCACTAAGGAGTAACACAGAGGTATTAAGTAACGGAACTTGAAAAGTTTCTAATGTAGAAATACCGATTGGTGGTCAGGTACCACCAATCTCAATGGATGGAGCCAATCTAGCATGAAAATAAGCTCAAAAAAAAGCAAAGAAAAAACATACCTCCGAAACAATAAATAAAAAGACTCCGACTTTTAATCCTCGTGTGACAAAGGAAGTATGGAACCCTTGTATCGTTCTTTCTCGAACCACATCTCGCCACCATAAGTAGGAAATTAGCGCTGTAGCAATCAGCCCTAAGATTAGTAAGGTGCTTGAGCCTCCTCGAATATAGTATACTAGCCCGGCTGGTATACATAAAATAGCCATAGAATTTAGTAAAGGTCATGGACTAAATTCTACTAAATGAAATGGATGTCCTTGTATTTGCATATATAATGATAAATTTTAGGAAATAAAAAAGTATCTTAATCGTTGTAAATTTTTAGGCAAGATAAAGTAGCCGCCGGATGAACGGATATCATTGATGTTGATAAATATGAGGTTTACCTTGCTGCTTTTTGTCTTCAGCTAATTTATTGTTCTTCAGACTTCTCCTTGTAGGTCCTTTTATTAGAGTATCTTCCAGTAACTGAATCATCTGTTGGTCGGGGGTAGAGTTAAGATTTTTAGGGCTAATTCCTCTGCTCTTTATAAATAATAAATATGTTTCGCTGACAAAAGAATCGAGAATAAAATATTTTTGTATTCAGGCTCTGGGAAGTGGTCTTCTGTTTTACTCAGGTTTAATAGTGTTTTCTGATTTAAGTAGAGAATTCAATTTATTACTTCTTATTCTAAGTATTTTCTTAAAACTAGGGGTCTTTCCTATACATTTTTGAGTGCCAAGAGTGTGTGCTGGTCTAGACTATAGATCTTTATATTTTGTTTTAACTTTCCAATTAGTAGCCCCTTTTGCTTTTCTAAATCTAATCATGGGAGAAATAAACGAAAAAATGATCATAATAATTATGCTTCTAGGGGGACTTACTTCATTAGTGGGGGCTATTATAGGAAATAATCAGACAGACATCCGTTCAATACTAGGGTGCTCTTCAGTGGCCCATAGAGGATGACTAGTATTAGGGTGCTTAACAGGATATTTTTGAGGCTACTTCTTTATTTATTGTATCAGTTTAATAATTGTCTTTTTATTTATTAATCAATCAGAATGTCTATCAGAAGTGGGAGTAGGAATCCTTTCACTTAGAGGTCTTCCTCCCTTTTTTATGTTTTTAGGTAAGTGAGGTGTTCTAAAAATAAGCCTAGAACTATACTTCCCTTTCTGGAGAATTTCATTATTTCTCATTGGTGCTATTATTAGTTTGGTTTTCTACCTAAAATTTTCGTACTCTTTCCTATTAAATAGAGGCGCTCTAAATTGGGAAAAAAGCAATAAAACTAGGGCTATCTTCTTTTTAATATTTAACTTGTTTACCTTATTCTTATTTTTCTGCGTATAATCTTTTGATGGCCGAGATAGGCGATAGACTTTTAATCTATTTACGAGTTTACTCTCAAGAGT